AAGGATTGAAATTCTTCATTTTCAAATGGAAGTATAGCACTAGCTTCAGTTATTTTTATTTGTAGCGAATACGCATTTAGTTCATTATAATGAAAAAACAAAACTAAGAAGATGGTGTTTTCTTTGGAGACATCCGTTATAAGTGTAGTAAGAGTCAGAAGTTTTGGATAATGACTTTTTGCCCCGGATCCTTTAACAAATAATAAGAATATAGAAGTTATTTCTATTTAGTGAAAACCCCCGTTTTTCACTAGGAATCCCTGTTTGTTGGATAAGATTGGTTAAAGTCGGGAACTCATAAGAAACTCTTTTCTATCTTTCCTTTCAAAGCACCTTTTTTATTTTGAAAGATAGAAAGACGATAAGGATGGGAGAAGAAGAATTTAAAGCGGATTCTCAGAAATATTCGTGTAGTAAAGAGGAATAGGTACACTTCATTGAGTTCTAGATTCGTTATTGATTATGAAATATTTCCTATTCATATTATCTTAATATTCTTTCTAATAGATAGACTTATCATAAGATATCTTTATAATTAGAATAGGTACAAATATGAAATTGAGGTACCCATTCTATGATAGATTTTAACCTTCCCTCTATTTTTGTTCCTGTAGTGGCCCTAGTCTTTCCGGCAATCGCAATGGCTTCTTTATCTCTTTATGTCCAAAGAAATAAGATTGTCTAAATATGATGGGACCAAATCTCATCAATTTCTTTCAAAACTGGATCATCATACAGATACTTTTTTAATGTAAATGTAATATGGTAGGATATATGATATGTGGCTTTTACGAAAACAAATGGAAGAGTTTTTTTGTTATGTATGCCGATGCATAATATACGCATTAATGCATGTATATGCGGTTATAGCTTAATCAATTAAATGATTAAATTCAAAATGATCAGCAAATCTTTTTTGAAAAATCTTTGAAATAGAAACTCAATTTATCTAACCAATTATTCCTAATAGTTCCTGTCGGAATGCTGCTAGTTGATGAAAGTTACTTCGGGATCAAGCAATAAAAGTCGAGTCAAATCCTTTTGGATTATTCTCTCAATTCCAATCGAATGCAACTGGATCTAGTATAGTATGAACTGGCGATCAGAACATATATGGATAGAACTTATAACGGGGTCTCGAAAAACAAGTAATTTTTGCTGGGCCTGTATCCTTTTTTTAGGTTCACTAGGATTCTTAGTGGTTGGAACTTCCAGTTATCTTGGTAAAAATCTGATATCCGTATTTCCGTATCAGCAAATTCTTTTTTTCCCACAAGGGATCGTGATGTCTTTCTATGGGATCGCGGGTCTATTCATTAGTTCTTATTTGTGGTGCACAATTTCATGGAATGTAGGTAGTGGTTATGACCAATTTGATAGAAAAGAAGGGATAATGTCCCTTTTTCGTTGGGGATTTCCTGGAAGAAATCGTCGCGTCTTCCTTCGTTTCTTTCTGAAAGATATCCAATCAATCAGAATGGAGGTGAGAGAGGGTCTTTTTCCTCGTCGTGTGCTTTATATGGAAGTCAGGGGCCAAGGAGTCATTCCCTTGACCCGTACTGATGAGAATTTGACTCCACGAGAAATTGAACAAAAAGCTGCCGAATTGGCCTATTTCTTGCGCGTACCCATTGAAGTATTTTGAAATGAACTGAAGAAAGAATAAATCTCAGCATGAGAGAAGGAACTTAATACATCTCAAAAGCAGGAGGACATATATGGAACAATATTAATAAAATCTAATATAACTAATCAAATAAAATCTATTAAGAAAAATATAAAATATATGAATATATTAAGGAGAATAGAAACTATTTGTACACAAAAACTATTTTGTATACGCATACACATGGCGTCCAGCTTTACTCTTTATACTAGTAAAAAGTCTAATAAGCATAGATTCATCAAATATCCTAACATGTCTTTTGTTTTCGTAAAACATAATTCCTCTTTTTAGGCCTTTGAATTGATACCCCATCCCCGAGCTGCGGTTAGACAGTGAAATCTCTCGAATTCAAAATAGAAATAAAAGAATTAAAGGATCCGGTAGGGCTCGTCTTTAAATCCAAATTCTATTCGTTAGTTCAAATGGGGTTTCGAGTTTTCATCGAAAGGAATAAATGAAGGGGAAATTGGTTACAATTTGCCTAATTGCGATCTCTGGAATATGGAAAGAATATTTACTTCTTTTTTTTTCATTTGAAAAGGGGCCTTCTTCTATGTTCTATTCTAGATTATTCTAGATTCAAAGACTCAATTCTTACACGAAAAAAAAATAGGAAAAGATCCATAGGTTCGATACCTTATTCTTGTTTTCTTGTTAGAGTTATAGGCTCTTGTTATATAATTCGTGCTTCATAGAAATCTAAGATAGAATCGACGAAGGAAACAGGTTCATTAACAATTCACATCATGGATACAGAATGAAAAAAAAGAAAGCATTGGCTTCCCTCCCATATCTTGTGTCTATACTCTTTTTGCCCTGGTGGATTTCTCTCTCATTTAAGAAATGTCTAGAAACTTGGGTTCTTAATTGGTGGAATACCAGGCAATCCGAAATCCTTTTGAATGATATTCAAGATAAAAATGTTCTAGAAAAATTTATGGAATTAGAAGAACTATTCCTGTTGGACGAGATGATAAAGGAGTACTCGGAGACACATATGCAAAGGCTTCGTATAGGAATGCATAAGGAAACAATACAATTGGTCCAAAGACACAATGAATCTCATTTCCATATCATTTTGCATTTCTCTACAAATCTAATCTGTTTCGCTATTCTAAGTGGTTATTGTTTTCTGGGTAATGAAGAACTTTTCATTCTAAATTCTTGGATTCAGGAATTTCTCTATAACTTAAGTGATACAATCAAAGCTTTTTCGATTCTTTTAGTTACTGATTTATGGATCGGATTTCACTCGACCCATGGTTGGGAACTAATGATTGGTTCGATCTACAACGATTTTGGATTGGCTCAGAATGATCAGATTATATCTGGTCTTGTTTCCACTTTTCCAGTGATTCTAGATACAATTGTGAAATATTGGATCTTCCATTTTTTAAATCGTGTATCCCCTTCGCTTGTAGTAATTTATCATTCAATGAATGAATGAATAATTCATTAGATCTTTTGATATCATTTGATATCAATCAAATCAGAATCTTTCTTCGTGTATAAAGAAATTATTTTTCATCTTACTTATTCTTTATACTTCTACCTTATGAAATTCAAGGTATTCATACTATATTCCACCAGTACAATTCTTTCAGTACAAGCAATACAATGGCAAACTTGTGGATAGGGAATTCTACTAGATACCTATCGAATTTATTGTAAAAATTCCGGGGATCAATGATTGGACCATGCAAAATAGAAATACTTTTTCTTGGGTAAAAGAACAGATGACTCGATCCATTTATGTATCGATCATGATATATGTAATAACTCGAGCATCTATTTCAAATGCATATCCCATTTTTGCACAGCAGGGTTATGAAAATCCACGAGAAGCAACTGGTCGAATTGTATGTGCCAATTGCCATTTAGCTAATAAGCCCGTGGATATTGAAGTTCCGCAAGCTGTACTTCCTGATACTGTATTTGAAGCAGTTGTTCGAATTCCTTATGATATGCAACTGAAACAAGTTCTTGCTAATGGTAAAAAAGGAGCTTTGAATGTAGGAGCTGTTCTTATTTTACCCGAGGGATTCGAATTAGCCCCCCCCGATCGTATTTCTCCCGAAATGAAAGAAAAGATGGGCAATCTTTCTTTTCAGTGTTATCGTCCTAATAAAAGAAATATTCTTGTGATAGGTCCTGTTCCCGGTCAGAAATATAGTGAAATCGTCTTTCCTATTCTTTCCCCCGACCCTGCGACGAAAAAAGACGTTCACTTCTTAAAATATCCCATATATTTAGGTGGGAACAGAGGAAGGGGTCAGATTTATCCTGATGGTAGCAAGAGTAACAATACAGTTTATAATGCTACATCTGCTGGTATAGTAAGCAGAATAGCACGTAAAGAAAAGGGGGGATATGAGATAACCATAGTTGATGCATCAGAAGGACGCCAAGTGGTTGATATTATACCTCCAGGACCAGAACTTCTTGTTTCAGAAGGTGAATCCATCAAGCTTGATCAACCATTAACAAGTAATCCAAATGTAGGAGGTTTTGGTCAGGGAGACGCAGAAATAGTGCTTCAAGATCCTTTACGAGTCCAAGGCCTTCTGTTCTTCTTGGCATCTGTGATTTTGGCACAAATCTTTTTGGTTCTTAAAAAGAAACAGTTTGAAAAGGTTCAGTTGTACGAAATGAATTTCTAGATCTAGAAATTCCTTAAAATAAAGTTGGTAAAAGTGCCAAATTCTTGTTGATCGATAGAATGATATATGATTCAAAGAATTCTATAAGTCTTTTCTTTGTTTTTTTTTTTTACTCTTTCTAATGATAGAAAAGAAGTATAAAGTATACAAATACAAAGGAATAGAATACAAGGCAAAGAGGAGGGGAAAAATGAAAGTAAAAAAGATTTCTAGAAAGTATTCTTAGTCTTCCTAATCGTCTATTCGATTCGATACAAGACGACACAAGAAAAGGATTTTCTTGTGTCGTCTTGTATCGAAAGAATCATGATTTTTTCTCCTGTTTGCCAAAGATTCTTATTCCTTGTTTTATTTTCCGGGTAGAATTGAACAAATAGAACTCCTTAAATTTACTTCAACTTATAACTTAGAAAAACTTAGAAAAAGAATTCAAACAAAAAAGACTTATCTTGTTTTGTTTCGGACGAAACATTAGATCTTTACGCATATCCAATCTTTATTATCTCATTACAGTTTTCTTTTTATTATTTGTTTTAGTTTAGTAGAAATAGTTGAGTATAAAAAGAAAAGTATTTGCAGGATGTTTCATACGGAGAAATCCATACATATTGTTGGATAATCGATGGATTCGATTCCTCCTTTCTTGTTGCTTCATATTTAAAACATTGACATAA